AGGTAGTATGGGATCTGTAGTAGGTGAGAAAATCACCCGTTTGATCGAGTATGCTACTAATCGATCTCTACCTGTCATTATTGTGTGTGCTTCTGGAGGAGCACGCATGCAAGAAGGGAGTTTGAGCTTGATGCAAATGGCTAAAATATCTTCTGCTTCATATGATTATCAATCAAAGAAAAAGTTATTCTATGTATCAATCCTTACATCTCCTACAACTGGCGGAGTTACAGCAAGTTTTGGTATGTTGGGAGATATCATTATTGCTGAACCTAATACCTACATTGCTTTTGCGGGTAAAAGAGTAATTGAACAAACATTGAAAAAGACAGTACCCGACGGTTCACAAGCGGCTGAGTATTTATTCCATAAGGGCTTATTCGACCCAATTGTACCACGTAATCCTTTAAAAGGTGTTCTGAATGAGTTATTTCAGCTACATGGTTTCCTTCCCTTAAATCAAGATTAAAAAAAAAAGATTGAAATTCTTCATTTTCAAATGGAAGTATAGCACTAGCTTCAGTTATTTTTCTTTGTAGCGAATAAGCATTTAGTTCATTATAATGAAAAAAACAAAACTAAGAAGATGGTGTTTTCTTTGGGTACATCAGTTATAAGTGTAGTAAGAGTCAAAAGTTTTGGATAATGACTTTTTGCCCCGGATCCTTTTTTTATTCTACCTCTCTTCTTGATTAGGAATAAGCATCCCTCTATCGACAAGATAAAAAAGAATTTCTTTCTCCTTCCGAGAAATCCGGGAAAGAAAAATAAAATATGAAATAAAAAGAAAGAAGAAATCTCAAATCAAATAAAGAAAATAGAGATATTCAAATAACAAATAAGAAGAATATAGAAGTTCTTTCTATTTAGCGAGAACCCCCGTTTTTCACTAGGAATCCCTTTTTGTTGAATAAGATTGGTTAAAGTCGGGAACTCATAAGAAACTCTTTTCTATCTTTCCTTTCAAAACACCTTTTTTGTTTTGAAAGGAAAGATAGAAAGACGATGAAGATAAGGATGGGAGAAGAAGAATCCAATTTCTGAAAGCGGATTCTCATACATATTCGTGTAGAAAGAGGAATAGGTACACTTCATTTAGTTCTACATTCGTTATTTATTCTGAAATACTTCATATTAAGATTATCTTAATATTCTTTCTAATAGATAGACTTATCATAAGATATCTTTATAATTATAATTTAGAATTATAATAGGTACAAATATGAAATCGAGGTACCCATTCTATGATAGATTTGAACTTTCCCTCTATTTTTGTTCCTTTAGTGGGCCTAGTCTTTCCGGCAATCGCAATGGCTTCTTTATCTCTTTATGTCCAAAGAAATAAGATTGTTTAAATACGATGGGACCAAATCTCATCAATTTCTTTCAACACTGGATCATCATACAGATACTCTTTGAATGTAATATGGTAGGATATATGATATGTGGTCTTTCCGAAAACAAATAGTTGTTTTGTTATGTATGCCGATGCATAATATACGCATTAATGCGTGTATATGCGATTATAGCTTAATCAATTCAATGATTAAATTAAAAATGATCATCAGCAAATCTTTTTTGAAAAATATTTGAAATAGAAACTCAATGTATCTAACCAATTATTCCTAAAGGTTCCCGTCGGAATGCTGCTAGTTGATGAAAGTTACTTCGGGATCAAGCAATAAAAATCGACTCAAATCCATTTGAGTTATTCTCTCAATTCCAATCGAATGCAACTGGATCTAGTATAGTATGAACTGGCGATCAGAACATATATGGATAGAACTTATAACGGGGTCTCGAAAAACAAGTAATTTTTGCTGGGCCTGTATCCTTTTTTTAGGTTCACTAGGATTCTTAGTGGTTGGAACTTCCAGTTATCTTGGTAAAAATCTGATATCCGTATTTCCGTCTCAGCAAATCCTTTTTTTCCCACAAGGGATCGTGATGTCTTTCTATGGGATCGCAGGTCTATTCATTAGTTCTTATTTGTGGTGCACAATTTCATGGAATGTAGGTAGTGGTTATGACCGATTTGATAGAAAAGAAGGGATAATGTCCCTTTTTCGTTGGGGATTTCCTGGAAGAAATCGTCGTATCTTCCTTCGTTTCTTTCTGAAAGATATCCAATCAATCAGAATGGAGGTGAGAGAGGGTCTTTTTCCTCGCCGTGTCCTTTATATGGAAATCAGGGGCCAAGGAGCCATTCCCTTGACCCGTACTGATGAGAATTTGACTCCACGAGAAATTGAACAAAAAGCTGCCGAATTGGCCTATTTCTTGCGCGTACCCATTGAAGTATTTTGAAATGAACTGAAGAAGAAATCTCAGCATGAAAAAAGGAACTTAATACATCTCAAAAGCAGGAGGACGTATATGGACTAAGAAAATAGAATAGAACTAATGAAATAAAATAGATTAAGGAGAATAGAAACTATTTGTACACAAAAACTATTTTGTATACACATGGCGTCCAGCTTCATTCTTTATACTAGTAAAAAGAAAAAAGTCTAATAAGTATAGATTCATCAAATATCCTAACATTTCTTTTATTTTCGTAAAACATAATTCCTCTTTTTAGGCCTTTGAATTGATACCCTATCCCCGCGCTGCGGTTAGACAGTGAAATCTTTCGAAATAGAAATAAAAGAATTAAAGGATCCGGTAGGTTTCGTCTTTAAATCCAAATTATATTCGTTAGTTCAAATGGGTTTTCGAGTCTTCATCGAAAGGAAGAAATGAAGAGGAAATCGGTTACAATTTGCCTAATTGAGATCTCTGGAATATGGAAAGAATATTTACTTCTTTTTTTTTTCATTCGAAAAGGGCCCTTCTTCTATGTTCTATTCTAGATCCAAAGACTCAATTCTTACACAAAAACAAAAATAGGAAAAGAACCATAGGTTCGATACCTTGTTCTTGTTAGAGTTATAGGCTCTTGTTATATAATTCGTGCTTCATAGAAATCTCAGATAGAATCGACGAATGAAACAGGTTCATTAACAATTCACATCACGGATACAGAATGAAAAAAAAGAAAGCATTGGCTTCCCTCCCATATCTTGTGTCTATACTCTTTTTGCCCTGGTGGGTTTCTCTCTCATTTAATAAATGTCTAGAAACTTGGGTTCTTAATTGGTGGAATACCAGGCAATCCGAAATCCTTTTGAATGATATTCAAGAGAAAAATGTTCTAGAACATTTTATGGAATTAGAAGAACTATTCCTGTTGGACGAGATGATAAAGGAGTACTCGGAGACACATATGCAAAGGCTTCGTATAGGAATGCACAAGGAAACAATACAATTGGTCCAAAGACACAATGAATCTCATTTCCATATCATTTTGCATTTCTCTACAAATCTAATCTGTTTCGCTATTCTAAGTGGTTATTTTTTTCTGGGTAATGAAGAACTTTTCATTCTAAATTCTTGGATTCAGGAATTTCTCTATAACTTAAGTGATACAATCAAAGCTTTTTCGATCCTTTTAGTTACTGATTTATGGATCGGATTTCACTCGACCCATGGTTGGGAACTAATGATTGGTTCGATCTACAACGATTTTGGATTGGCTCAGAATGATCAGATTATATCTGGTCTTGTTTCCACTTTTCCAGTGATTCTAGATACAATTGTGAAATATTGGATCTTCCATTTTTTAAATCGTGTATCTCCTTCGCTTGTAGTAATTTATCATTCAATGAATGAATAATTCATTAGATCTTTTGATATCAATCAAATCAGAATCTTTCTTCATGTATAAATAAATCATTTTTCATCTTACTTATTCTTTATACTTCTACCTTTTCAATTCAAGGTATTCATACTATATTCTACCAGTACAATTCTTTCAGTATAATCAATACAATGGCAAACTTGTGGATAGGGAATTCTACTAGTTACCTATCAAATTTATTGTAGAAATTCCGGGGATCAATGATTGGACCATGCAAAATAGAAAGACTTTTTCTTGGGTAAAAGAACAGATGACTCGATCCATTTATGTATCGATCATGATATATGCAATAACTCGAGCATCTATTTCAAATGCATATCCCATTTTTGCGCAGCAGGGTTATGAAAATCCACGAGAAGCAACTGGGCGAATTGTATGTGCCAATTGCCATTTAGCTAATAAGCCCGTGGATATTGAAGTTCCGCAAGCTGTGCTTCCTGATACTGTATTTGAAGCAGTTGTTCGAATTCCTTATGATATGCAACTTAAACAAGTTCTTGCTAATGGTAAAAGGGGAGCTTTGAATGTAGGAGCTGTTCTTATTTTACCTGAGGGATTCGAATTAGCCCCCCCCGATCGTATTTCTCCCGAAATGAAAGAAAAGATGGGCAATCTGTCTTTTCAGTGTTATCGCCCTAATAAAAGAAATATTCTTGTGATAGGTCCTGTTCCCGGTCAGAAATATAGTGAAATCGTATTTCCTATTCTTTCCCCCGACCCTGCTACGAAAAAAGACGTTCACTTCTTAAAATATCCCATATATGTAGGTGGGAACAGGGGAAGGGGTCAGATTTATCCTGATGGTAGCAAGAGTAACAATACAGTTTATAATGCTACATCTGCTGGTATAGTAAGCAGAATAGCACGTAAAGAAAAGGGGGGATATGAAATAACCATAGTTGATGCTTCAGAAGGACGTCAAGTGGTTGATATTATACCTCCAGGACCAGAACTTCTTGTTTCAGAAGGTGAATCCATCAAGCTTGATCAACCATTAACAAGTAATCCAAATGTAGGAGGTTTTGGTCAGGGAGACGCAGAAATAGTGCTTCAAGATCCATTACGAGTCCAAGGCCTTCTTTTATTCTTGGCATCTGTGATTTTGGCACAAATCTTTTTGGTTCTGAAAAAGAAACAGTTTGAAAAGGTTCAGTTGTACGAAATGAATTTCTAGATCTAGAGATTCCTTAAAATAAAGTTGGTAAAAGTGCCAAATTCTTGTTGATCAATAGAATGATATATGATTCAAAAAATTATATTT